ATGTGGATCTCGGACCTATGAATGGGGATATTCCCGATACTCACAAAGAAAAAGGGAAGTGACTTGGACAAAAAGGGAAGTGACTTGGACAAAAAGAGAAGTGACTTGGACAAAAAGAAACGAAGTGACTTAGACAAATCTTCTTTATCGATAGCCTCGGACCAATCAATCGAATATTGATTAATACGTAATCGATCGAACACTACTTGAAAACAGTTCTTCTGTTCAGAAATTAAATGTTCCAAATGTTCCTGGAGATTCTTGCTCCCATTGGACAATTTGTATCTATATGCATCAGGATCCCGATTCATGGATCTCTCGGTTCGAGAAATAAGAGGATCAAACCATTTCTTCTGACTCTTTTTCAAATTCGATAAATGTTGGTTGATCGTATATTTCATTATAGTTATATGATTCAGAGTATCATTTCCTATTTGTTGATCCCTTTGAATTCCATATTCGAGGTTGCGATCGGATCTATTCATTAAAAAGAATCGATTCGATACATTTCTTATGTACCTACGGGTGCTATATTGGATTTGAATCAGATTTCGGATCAATCTATATTGATTGACTGCCTCCATTATGTTGTTGCTAGCAAATACCGCCGTTTTTCGTTTTGGATCTTCCAAATCATTCCCGCAGTAGATCCGGACCGATTCTTTTCTGATCCTTCGATAAAAAGATTCATTCTCTTCATAAAAAAGAGGAGGTAGAATCAAAAAAAAATTCTTGAATACCTTATTCAAGAATTTTTTTTGATCTAACCCGTAGGAATCAATAGAAAAGGCAAATCCCCTATGATACACCAGATCCGGCCCGGTTATTGATAGAGTGAATAGATCTGCCATTTCTTGAAATCTCTCTTCTGAGTCAAAATCGTGGTGTAACGTGTATCCCCCTTTGTTCCGGTCATGGAATAGATGAAATAAATCCAAAAATGGATTTTTGTTCAAGAATGAAATCTTATTGGAACTGTCCATATCTGGTTCATCCTTCGGAACCATATCAGATCCCGGATCTGAGGAAATAGGATGAATTGAGACGATATTTTGTAAATGCGTAATTATCTTGAATATGTCAACCATTTCTTTATTTTCCGATCGCCTGGAAGGAACAAAAGAAAGATCTTGTTTTTTCTTCAACAATTTCTGATCCCTAGTGGACCTCTCAATAGGATTCGAACCCAGATGAAGTTCTGACCATCTGTCAGAGAAAAAAGAACGAATTGATCTTGTAGGATTCCCAAGAAAATCTTTGATTTCTTCCGGAAGCAGATGATTATTCATCTGCTTCTCACCTTCCGTGAATAGCCGGGACATTGAGGAAGATCCAAAAAGGCATTTCGGGGATCGATCTGATTCTATCTCTGTTCCTTCCGTTTGAAGAAAGGAAGGATCCCAAAGAATCGATCTTTCTTTTACTTTTAGTTGCTGAATCTCTCTTTGATCGATCAATGTGTGATATTCGGGATCCTCATTTCTAATGGAATCGAAATGATCTCTGGATTGATCAGAAGATCTTTTCAATTGGCTAGAATCCGTTACTTGAACGAAAATGGATCTTGTGGAATCATATTGAATATTTGACAATACATTCCGTACCTTGCTAAAAAACCGATCCTTGTTTACCAACCACACATTGTCTAACCAAATCCAATTCTCTCTCGATACGTTCCTCAAAAAATCCGATTCGTGCTGATTCTTTCCCCAACTAACGAAGAGATCTTGGCGGAATTGCCACATATGATATTGAGCACAATTTTGCAAAGAAATACCCCACTTGTTTCTCGAGAAGAGATGGGAAACACACCCAATATCATTTGATTGAATAGTTGCCTCAGCTCCTTGTTGTTTGAAGAAACCCCACCCTTCAATTGGTCTTTTTTCACGAAAGGCAGACATGAGATAACAAATCAAGTCTTTCCCTAAGACTTCGAATAGCTGTCCCGAATTCAAGTTGATTATGTTTCGCTTCTTCCTCGGAGAAAGACGATCAAACAATTCCCAATCATGGCCCTTGCGGGTCGCATCATCCGTATACGTATAGGATAAAAAAAGAAACTCCAGATATTTGCTATCTTTCTCTTTGAATGAGATCTCAATTCCAGCTACGGTTTCATTAGATACCTTACAACTAGAATCCCTCTTTTTCCCGATCCGGTTCCTCCACCACCGCGAACCCCGGTTAGATTCAGGCATGATAGACTTTTTATTTATTGGGAGAACCCAAGTACTCTCTTGCGGATCCATGAAGCAACTCTCAGAAATGTTTTTCCCTTTTTGAAGATACAGGAGCGAAACAATCAACCTATTGATATTGGAAGACCGAAAAGATTCTTCCAATGTCCCATTTCTGGGTCCAATGGAATTCATAGGTATAGGAAGAAGCCCCATCAAATAGAGATTTTTTCTTTCAGCCATCTTTCGATTGTTAATACGAGATATAAGGACCGCTACTACAAGCAGTACTACACCTTTGATCGTGAAATATCGATTGCTTCTTGAACCCTGTGAATCACGTGAAAGTAGGATACTCCAAATTCGGGGGTCAAAGAGTTTCATAAAACGTTCTTGGTGGAAAAAAATGTGAGTGAAAGATCCCACTGAATCGAATTTGATCCATGAATCTAAGAAATAGTGAGAATTCTTGATCTCTCTCAATATCTCTCTCAATTCGAAGATCCAGGATTTGAATTGATGTCCTTTCATTGATTCCTCCTAAAGATTTCATTTCAATTGGAATTTGGTTATTCACGATGTACGATGATCCCTGTTAAGCATCCATGGCTGAATGGTTAAAGCGCCCAACTCATAATTGGCAAATTCGTAGGTTCAATTCCTGCTGGATGCACGCCAATGGGAACGTTCAATAAGTCTATTGGAATTGGCTCTGTATCAATGGAATCTCATCATCCATACATAACGAATTGGTATGGTATATTCATACCATAACATATGAACAGTAAGAACTAGAATTCTTATCGATACTGGAACTCATAGGGAAGAAAATGGATTTATGGATGGAATCAAATATGCAGTATTTACAGAAAAAAGTATCCAGTTATTGGGGAACAATCAATATACTTCTAATGTCGAATCAGGATCAACTAGGACAGAAATAAAGCATTGGGTCGAACTCTTCTTTGGTGTCAAGGTAATAGCTATGAATAGTCATCGACTCCCGGGAAAGGGCAGAAGAATGGGACCTATTATGGGACATACAATGCATTACAAACGTATGATCATTACGCTTCAACCGGGTTATTCTATTCCACCTCTTATAGAGAAAAGAACTTAAAGCAAACAAAATACTTAATAACACGGCGATACATTTATACAAAACTTCTACCCCGAGCACACGCAATGGAACCATAGACAGTCAAGTAAAATCCAATCCACGAAATAATTTGATCTATGGACAGCATCGTTGTAGTAAAGGTCGTAATGCCAGAGGAATCATTACCGCGGGGCATAGAGGGGGAGGTCATAAGCGTCTATACCGTAAAATAGATTTTCGACGGAATGAAAAAGACATATCTGGTAGAATCGTAACCATAGAATACGACCCTAATCGAAATGCATACATTTGTCTCATACACTATGGGGATGGTGAGAAGAGATATATTTTACATCCCAGAGGGGCTATAATTGGAGATACCATTGTTTCTGGTACAGAAGTTCCTATATCAATGGGAAATGCCCTACCTTTGAGTGCGGTTTGAACTATTGATTTACGTAATTGGAAGTAACCAATTAGGTTTACGACGAAACCTAGAAATCGATCACTGATCCAATTTGAGTACCTCGACTGGATAGACCTCAACAGAAAACTGTTGAGTAACGGCAGCAAGTGATTGAGTTCAGTAGTTCCTCATAGAAAATTATTGACTCTAGAGATATGGTAATATGGAGAAGACAAAATTGTTTGAAGCACGCACAGAACCGGAGGCGCCCCTTGTTTCAAAGAGAGGAGGACGGGTTATTCACATTTAATTTGATGGTCAGAGGCGAATTGAAAGTTAAGCAGTGGTAATTATAAAGATCCCCCGGGGAAAAATAGAGATGTCTCCTACGTTACCCATAATATGTGGAAGTATCGACGTAATTTCATAGAGTCATTCGGTCTGAATGCTACATGAAGAACATAAGCCAGATGACGGAACGGGGAGACCTAGGATGTAGAAAATCATAACATGAGTGATTCGGCGGATTTGGATTCCTATATATCCACTCACGTGGTACTTCATCATACGATTCATATAAGATCCATCTGTCTAGATATCATCATATACATCTAGAAAGCCGTATGCTTTGGAAGAAGCTTGTACAGTTTGGGAAGGGGTTTTATTGAGAAAAAAAAAAAAAGAATCTACTTCAACCGATATGCCCTTAGGCACGGCCATACATAACATAGAAATCACACTTGGAAAGGGTGGACAATTAGCTAGAGCAGCGGGTGCTGTAGCGAAACTGATTGCAAAAGAGGGTAAATCGGCCACATTAAGATTACCATCTGGGGAAGTCCGTTTGATATCCAAAAACTGCTTAGCAACAGTCGGACAAGTGGGTAATGTTGGGGTGAACCAAAAAAGTTTGGGTAGAGCCGGATCTAAGTGTTGGCTAGGTAAGCGTCCTGTAGTAAGAGGAGTAGTTATGAACCCTGTAGACCATCCCCATGGGGGCGGTGAAGGAAGAGCCCCAATTGGTAGAAAAAAACCCACAACCCCTTGGGGTTATCCTGCGCTTGGAAGAAGAAGTAGGAAAAGGAAAAAATATAGTGATAGTTTTATTCTTCGTCGCCGTAAATAGGAATATTGAAAATCGAATTTTTGGAATTTGAAATAATGTGATGGGCGAACGACGGGAATTGAACCCGCGCATGGTGGATTCACAATCCACTGCCTTGATCCACTTGGCTACATCCGCCCCTTATCTAGCTAAAGGATTTTCTCTATTTTCTTTTTCCATTCATATCATTATTTTGTATTTATTCTTACCTCCATACTTAGATCGAGATATTGGGCATAGAATACCTATTTTCATTATGTAAAAAAAAAATAAGGGAGCAATACGCCGTGACACGTTCACTAAAAAAAAATCCTTTTGTAGCTAATCATTTATCGAGAAAAATGGAAAAACTCAACATGAGGGAAGAGAAAAAAATAATAGTAACTTGGTCTAGGGCATCCACTATTATACCCACAATGATCGGCCATACAATTGCCGTTCATAATGGAAAAGAGCATTTACCCATTTATATAACAGATCGTATGGTGGGTCATAAATTGGGAGAATTCGCACCTACTCTAACTTTTGCAAGACATGCGAAAAGCGATAATAAATCTCGTCGTTAATTTTTATAATCTTCATATATAAATAAATTATAAAAAATTTTTATAACATAAAAATTCAAGCAAGATGAATTGGGGGATAACCTTATGATAAAGAGAAATAACTTACGTTCAAGTACAGAAGTCAAAGTTTTAGCTCAACATATACGTATGTCTGTTTTCAAAGCACGAAGAATTATTGATCAGATTCGTGGACGTTCGTACGAGGAAACACTTATGATACTGGAACTCATGCCTTATCGAGCATCTTATCCTATTTTGAAATTGGTTTTTTCTGCAGCAGCAAATGCTCGTCATAACATGGGCTTGAACGAAGCTGATTCATTCATTAGTAAAGCTGAGGTCAATGGGGGTACTATTGTAAAAAAGTTAAGACCGCGGGCTCGGGGGCGTAGTTATCCGATAAAAAGGCCTAGTTGTCATATAACAATTGTATTGAAGGATAAATCTAAATTAAATTATTTTTAGATTCATCTTTCAATAAAAAAATATGGATCGAAAGATAATATAAATATAATAGAAAAATATGGGACAAAAAATAAATCCACTTGGTTTCAGACTTGGTACAACCAAAAGTCATCATTCCTTTTGGTTCGCACAACCAAAAAATTTTTCTGCAGGTCTACAGGAAGATGAAAAAATACGGAATTGTATCAAGAACTATGTACAAAAAAATAAGAGAGCATCCTCGGGTTTTGAAGGAATTGCACATATAGTAATTCAAAAAAGAATTGATTTGATCCAAGTAATAATCTATATTGGATTCCCAAATTTATTAATAGAGGGCCGAACACGAGGAATCGAAGAATTACAGATGAATGTACAAAAGGAGTTTCACTCCGTGAACCGAAGACTCAACATTGCTATCACAAGAATTGAAAAACCTTACGGACACCCTAATATTCTTGCGGAATATATAGCCTTACAATTAAAAAATAGAGTTTCGTTTCGAAAGGCAATGAAAAAAGCCATTGAATTGGCTGAACAAACAGATACAAAAGGAATTCAAGTGCAAATTGCAGGGCGTATCGACGGAAAAGAAATTGCACGTGTTGAATGGGTCAGAGAGGGTAGGGTTCCCCTACAAACAATTCGCGCTAAAATTGATTATTGTTCTTATACAACTCGAACTATCTATGGGGTATTAGGTATCAAAATTTGGATATTTGTGGACGACAAATAATGGACTCTTATTTCTCTTGCCATTGTGGCCGGCAATAAAACAAAAAACGACAAACTGTTTCATTCTTTTTCTAAAAAAAAAAATGAACAATTCTAATTCTATAAGGCTGAATAAAAATTCAAATTCGATTGATCATTTAGTATAATTGCTATGCTTAGTGTGTGACTCGTTAGTTTTTCTTTAGAGTTTATAGTTTCGTTGAAGTTCAAAAAAAAAAGGCTGAACTCTACTATATAACTTAGTAACCATATAAACTAATAACCAACTTATTGCTTCGTATTGTCGAGATCCCAAGAAACAGTCACTATATGACTGGATCAATCATATAGTTGTAGCAACTGCAATTTTTTCCATAAAAAAGAAATATAAATCTGATTATCGGTTGTAAAGCAAAAATAAAGGGATGTGGATAAATGGAAAGATGATAGAAAGTAAAGAACAAAAATATCAATGATATATGATTCCAATACGTATGTATGGTCTATAAATCATTTCAAAAATCAAAAACGGCAGTGTGATAAAGCATCAATACTGACAAAAGAGCCTTGGGTTAATCAAAACTGAGGAGATTAACTCGGGAACGAGTTTCGTCGGGGGCTCCATTGCAGCGGTCAGGCCTAACCATTAATGGAGAAGCTATTGGAACGACAGAACCCATGAATACATAGGATTCTATTGAAAAGGAATCCTAATAATTCAATTCATTGGGTAGGATGGCGGAACACGCCAAGAACAAATTTATTTTTTCGGAAAGGTCGTGGATTGACCTCCCGAATGAAAGAGTAAATATTCGCCCGCGAAACCTTTTTTTTTTTTTTATTGGATTACAATATTTTAGCCCGATTCGATAGGAGTAATTCGTTATGTTATAAAAAAAGAGGAAGCATTATCTATATAAAATAAATATACACGCCCATCTGTATATCTTCTATATATAGCTTACTAGATAACCTCAATAAATCCCATATACATTACATTAGATTACATAAATGTATCCATTTATAAAATACATATGTATCCGTAATATTATTGAATTGGAATCATTTCATTCGCGAGGAGCTGGATGAGAAGAAACTCTCATGTCCGGTTCTGCAGTAGAGATGGAATTACATCAACTATAACCCCAAAAGAACCAGATTTCGTAAACAACATAGAGGAAGAATGAAGGGAATATCTTGTCGAGGCAATCATATATGTTTCGGCAAATACGCTCTTCAGGCACTTGAACCCACTTGGATCACGGCTAGACAAATAGAAGCAGGACGAAGAGCAATAACACGATATGCCCGTCGGGGTGGAAAAATATGGGTACGTATATTTCCCGACAAACCTGTTACAGTAAGACCTACAGAAACGCGTATGGGTTCAGGTAAGGGATCGCCTGAATATTGGGTATCCGTTGTTAAACCGGGTCGAATACTTTATGAAATGGGCGGAGTATCAGAAACCATAGCTAGAGCAGCTATTAAAATAGCTGCGTGCAAGATGCCTATAAAAACTCAATTCGTTATTGCAAGATAGGGATATAGAAATCAAAAAAGTATATTAAGGACAAAACCACGGGTTTATATTTATGGGCAGACAATATTTCTTTTTTCCTTCATCCTTTGCATTGAAATAACAGATAAAAAAAAATGATATGATTCAACCTCAGACCCTTTTGAATGTAGCAGATAACAGCGGGGCTCGAAAATTGATGTGTATTCGAATCATAGGCGCTGGCAATCACCGATATGCTCATATTGGTGACGTGATTGTTGCTGTAATTAAAGAAGCAGTACCCAATATGCCTCTAGAAAGATCAGAAGTAATTAGAGCTGTAATTGTGCGTACATGTAAAGAACTTAAACGTGACACCGGTATGATAATACGATATGACGACAATGCCGCGGTTGTTATTGATCAAGAAGGAAATCCAAAAGGAACTCGAGTTTTTGGCGCGATCGCCCGGGAATTGAGACAGTTGAATTTTACTAAAATAGTTTCATTAGCCCCCGAGGTATTATAAATATACTAGTGAATTAGACCATAGTAGGATATCTGAACCAGTAGATTGTGTTTCACGCATATACTTTGTAATATAATAATATTAATAATGTAATATAATAATTCAATAAAAAATCAAAATAAAACAAAGAAAAAACATGTTGATTATATCAAAATTAGGGGTAACAATAATTATAGTTCGTCATGGGTAAAGATACTATTGCCGATATAATAACTGCTATAAGAAATGCTGACATGGAAAAAAAAGGAACAGTTCGAATAGCATCTACTAATATCACCGAAAACATTGTCAAAATACTTCTACGAGAAGGTTTTATTAAAAACGTTCGAAAACATCAGGAAAATAACAAATATTTCTTGGTTTCAACCCTGATCCATAGAAGGACTAGGAAAGGAATATATAGAACCATTTTAAAGCGTATCAGCAGACCCGGTCTACGAATTTATTCCAACTATCAACGCATTCCTAAGATTTTAGGCGGGATGGGGATTGTAATTCTTTCCACTTCTCGCGGTATAATGACAGATCAAGAAGCTCGACTAGAACGAATTGGGGGAGAAATTTTGTGTTATATATGGTGATTCTCCCCTTCTGGTATACTAATCTTATCTCGAACTTCCATTTTATTCGTGAAATAGAGAGGAAAAGCGAATTATATAACCCTTCCTCCATTAGTTGATACTTCAAGGGGGTTGCCTGGAATGAAAGAACAAAAATTGATTCATGAGGGTTTAATAACCGAATCACTTCCCAACGGCGTGTTCCGGGTACGTTTAAATAATGAGGATCTAATTCTAAGTTATGTTTCAGGGAAAATCCGACGCAGTTTTATACGAATACTACCAGGAGCTAGAGTCAAAATCGAAGTAAGTCGTTATGATTCAGCCAAAGCAAAGGGCGTATAATTTATAGACTTCACAACAAAGATTCGAACGAGTAGTTATTTAAAAAAAAATTCCGTTTGTCGAGATACAATTCGAAGTTAACAAAATTAAGAAATTTATTTTCTTCCAAGTAGTAAATTCAGAATTGAATTAGGGTAAGGAATGAGAAATATGAAAATAAGAGCTTCTGTTCGTAAGATTTGTGAAAAGTGTCGACTGATCCGTAGGCGCGGGCGAATTATAGTGATTTGTTACAATCCGAGACATAAACAGAGACAAGGATAATCTTTTTGAAAAACTTTCTTTTCTAAAGTAAAGGAAGGATCTGTGTAAAAAGAAAGGATTTAACATGAAATGGATATCTCCGTATCTTTCTGTATATTTCTGACTCATATTTATGAGATGATAAAATATGACAAAACCTATACCAAGACTTGGTTCTCGTAAGAATGGACGCCTTAGTACTCGTAAGAATGGACGTAGAATACCAAAAGGAGTTATTCATGTTCAAGCGAGTTTCAACAATACTATTGTAACTGTTACAGATGTGCGAGGTCGGGTGGTATCTTGGG